TCTGTCCTAGTTGATTCTGATTCGACATTAGAAGTATAGTGATTGTTCCTCAATAACCGAAGAATCACTTTGTCGGTAAATCCTGCATATTTGATTCCATCCATAAATCCCTTTTCTTCCCTATGAGTTCCAGTATCGATAAGAAATTCTATTTCTTACTGTTCATATATTATGGTAGAAATATAATATACCAATTCGTTATGTATGGATGATGAGATTCCATTGATACAGAGCCAATTCTAATAGACTTATTAAACGTTCTAATTGGCGTGCATCCAGCAGGAATTGAACCTACGAATTCGCCAATTATGAGTTGGGCGCTTTAACCATTCAGCCATGGATGCTTAGCAAGGATCGTCATACATCGCGAATCACCAAAGTCCAATTGAAATGCAATCTTTAGGAGTAATCAATGAAACAACATCAATTCCAATCCTGGATCTTCGAATTGAGAGAGATATTGAGAGAGATCAAGGATTCTCACTCAATCTATTTCGTGGATTCATGGGACAAATTCGATTCAGTGGGATCTTTCACTCACATTTTTTTCCACCAAGAACGTTTTATGAAACTCTTTGACCCCCGAGTTTGGAGTATCCTACTTTCACGCGATTCAAAAAATTTAACAAGGAATCTATATTTCACGATCAAAGGTGTAGTACTGCTTGTAATAGTGGTCCTTATATATTGTATTAACAATCGAAATATGGTCGAAAGAAAAAATATCTATTTGATGGGGCTTCTTCCTATACCTATGAATTCCATTGGACTCCGAAATGAGTCATTGGAAGAATCTTTTTTGTCTTCCAATATCACTAGGTTGATTGTTTCGCTCCTGTATCTTCCAAAAAGGAAAAAGATCTCTGAGAGTTGTTTCATGGATCCGAAAGAGCGTCCTTGGGTTCTCCCAATAATAAAAAAGTGTATCGTGCCTGAGTCGAACTGGGGTTTGCGGTGGTGGGGGAATCAGATCGTCAAAAAGAGGGATTCCTGTTGTAAGATATCTAATAAAAGGGTTGCTGGAATTGAGATCTCATTCAAAGATAAAGATATCAAATATCTGGAGTTTCCTTTTGTATCCTATATGGATGATCCGATCCGCAAGGACCGTGATTGGGAATTGTTTGATCGTCTTTCTCCGAGGAAAAAGCGAAACATAATCAACTTGAATTCAGGACAGCGATTCGAAATCTTAGTGAAACACTTGATTTGTTATCTCATGCCTGTTTTTCGTGAAAAAAGATCAATTGAAGCAGAGGGTTTCTTCAAACAACAAGGAGCTCAGAAAACTATTCAATCAAATGATATTGAGCATCTTTTCCATCTCTTTTCGAGAAACAAGTGGGGTATTTTTTTGCAAAATTGTGCTCAATTTTATATGTGGCAATTCCCCCAAGAGCTCTTCGTTAGCTGGGGGAAGAATCAGCACAAATCGAATTTTTTTAGGAACGTATCGAGAGAAAATGTGATTTGGTTAGACAATGTGTGGTTGGTAAACAAGGATCGGTTTTTGAGCAAGGTACGGAATGTATCGTCAAATATTCAATATGATTCTACAACATCTATTTTCGTTCAAGTAACGGATTCTAGCCAATTGAAAGGATCTTCTGATCAATCCAGAGATCCTTTTGATTCCATTAGTAATGAGGGTTCGAAATATCACACATTGATCAATCAAAGAGATATTCAGCAACTAAAAGAAAGATCGATTCTTTGGGATCCTTCCTTTCTTCAAATGGAACGAACAGAGATAGAATCAGATCGATTTCCGAAATGCCTTTCTGGATATTCCTCAATGTCCTGGCTATTCACGAAATGTGAAAAGCAGGTGGATAATCATCTGTTTCCGGAAGAAATCCAAAAATGGATTGGTAATCCTACAAGATCAATTCGTTCTTTTTTCTCTGACAGATGGTCAGAACTTCATCTGGGTTCGAATCCTACTGAGAGGTCCACTAGAGATCATAAATTGTTGAAGAAACATCCTGCTGTTTCTTTTGTCCCTTCCAGGCGATCGGAAAATAAAGAAATGGTTGATATATTCAAGATAATTACGTATTTCAAAAATAACGTCTCAATTCATCCTATTTCATCAAATCCGGGATGGGATATGGTTCCGAAGGATGAACCGGATAGGGACAGTTCCAATAAGATCTCATTCTTGAACAAAAATCCATTTTTGGATTTCTTCCATCTATTCCATGACCGGAACAAAGGGGGATACACGTTCCATTATGATTTTGAATCAGAAGAGAGATTTCAAGAAATGTCGAATCTATTCACTCTATCAATAACCGAGCCCAATCTGGTGTATCATAAGGGATTTGCCTTTTCTATTGATTCCTACAGATTGGATCAAAAAAAATTATTGAATGAGGTCTTATTGGATGAATCGAAAAATCAATCTTTCTTGGTTCTACCTCATATTTTTTATGAAGAGAATGAATCCTTTTATCGAAGGATCAGAAAAAAATCGGGCCGGATCTTCTGCGGGAATGGTTTGGAAGATCAAAAACCCAAAATAGTGGTATTTGCTAGCAACAACATAATGGGGGCAGTCAATCAATATCGATTGATACGCGATCTGATTCAAATCCAATATAGCATCCATGGATACATAAGAAATATATTGAATAGATTTTTATTAATGAATAGATCCGATCAGAACTTCGAATATGGAATTCAAGGGGATCAAATAGGAAATGATACTCTGAATCATATAACTATAATGAAATATACGATCAACCAACATTTATCAAATTTTAAAAAGAATCAGAAGAAATGGTCCGATCCTCTTATTTTTCCAACCGGGAGATCCATGAATCGGGATCCTGATGTATATAGATACAAATGGTCCAACGAGAGCAAGAATTTCCAGGAACATTTGGAACGTTTCGTTTCTGAACAGAAGAACCATTTTCAAGTAGTGTTCAATCGCTTTCGTATTAATCAATATTCGATTGATTGGTCTGAGGTTATCGACAAACGAGATTTGTCTAAGTCATTTCGTTTCTTTTTGTCCAATTCACTTCTCTTTTTTTCTAAGGCACTTCCTTTGTTCTTTTTGAGTATGGGGAATATCCCCATTCATAGGCGTGAGATCCACATCTATGAATTTAAAGGTCCGAGTCATCGACTTTGCAATCAGTTGTTAGAATCAATAGGCGTTCAAATCGTTCATTTGAAAAAATTGAAACCTTTCTTATTGGATGATCATGATACTTACCAAAGATCGAAATTATTGATCAACGGAGGAACAATATCACCATTTTTCTTCAATAAGATAGAAGGGTGGGTGATTGACTCATTCCATACTAGAAAGAATCGCAGGAAATCCCTTTATAATACTGATTCCTATTTCTCAACGATATCCCACGACCGAGACAATTGGATGAATCCCGTGAAACCTTTTCATAGAAGTTCATTGATATCTTCTTTTTATAAAGCAAATTGGCTTCCATTCTTGAATAATCCACATCGCTTCTGGTTCTATTGTGACAAAAGATTCCCCTTTTATGTGGAAAAGACCCGTATCAATAATTATGATCTCGCATATGCACAATTCCTCAATATCTCGTTCATTCGCAACAAAATATTTTCTTTGTGCGTCGGTAAAAAAAAAAACTTTTTTTTGGAGATAGATACTATTTCACCCATCGAATCACAGGTATCTGACATATTTATCCCTAATGATTTTCCACAAAGTGGTGACGAAAGATCTAACTTGTACAAATCTTTCTATTTTCCAACTCGATCCGATCTATTCGTTCGTAGAGCTATTTATTCGATCGCAGAAATTTCTAAAACACCTCTAACAGAGGGACAAATAGTCAATTTTGAAAGAACTTATTGTCAGCCTCTTTTAGATATGAATCTATCTGAATTAGAAGGGAAGAACTTGCATCAGTATCTTCGTTTCAATTCAAACATGGGTTTGATTCACATTCCATGTTCTGAGAAATATTTACCATCCCGGAAGAGGAAAAAACGAAGTCTTTGTCTAAAAAAATGCGTTGAGAACCGGAAGATGTATAGAACATTTCAACGAGATAGTGATTTTTCAAATCTCTCAAAATGGAATCTGTTCCAAACATATATGCCATGGTTCCTTACTTCTACAGGGTGCAAATATATAAATTTCATCTTTTTAGATACTTTTGCAGAGCCATTGCCAATACTGCCAATACTAAGTAGCCGTCACAAATTTGTATCCATTTTCCATGATATTATGCATGGATCAGGTATATCATGGAAAATTCCTCAGAAAAAATGGTGGCTGATTCTTCCACAATCGAATTTGATAAGTGAAATTTCGAGTAAGTGTTTACAGAATCTTCTTCTGTCCGAAGAAATGATTCATCGAAATAATGAGTCACCCGCTTCATTGATATGGACACATCTGATAGCACCAAATACTCGGGAGTTTCTCTATTCAATCCTTTTCCTTCTTCTTGTTGCTGGATATCTCGTTCGTACACATCTTCTCTTTGTTTCCCGAGCCTCTAGTGAGTTACAGACAGAGTTTGAAAAGATCAAATCTTTGATGATTCCATCATACATGGTTGAGGTGCGAAAACTTCTGGATAGGTATCCTCCACCTGAACTTAAACTGGATTTTTTCTGGTTAGAGAAGCTCTTTCTAGTTGCTCTAGAACAATTAGAAGATTTTATGGAAAAAATATGGGGTTCCGTTTCTGGTGGCAACATGCTATTGGGTGGTGGTCCCGCTTATGGGATCAAATCAATACCTTCTAAGAAGGAGGATTTTAATACCAATCTCATCGATATGATAAGTATCATATCAAATCCCATCAATTCAATCACTTTTTCGCGAAAAACGAGAGATCTAAGTCGTACAAGTAAAGAGATTTATTCATGGATAAGCCAAAGAAAAAACGTAAACAGTGATTGGATTGATGATAAAATAGAATCCTGGGTCGCGAACAGCCGTTGGATTGATGATGAAGAAAGAGAATTCTTGGTTCAGTTCTCCACCTTAACAACAGAAAAAAGGGTTGACCAAATTCTATTGAGTCTGACTCATAGCGATCATTTATCAAAGAATGACTCTGGTTATCAAATGATTGAACAACCGGGATCAATTTACTTACGATACTTAGTTGACATTCATAAAAAGTATCTAATGAATTATGAGTTCAGTAGATCCTGTTTAGCAGAAAGAAGGATATTCCTTGCTCATTCTCATACAATCACTTATTCACAAAGCTCGTGTAGAGCTAATAGTTCGCATTTTCGATCTCACGGAAAACCTGTTTCGCTCCGCTTAGCCCTATCCCCTTCTAGGGGTATTTTAGTCATAGGTTCGATAGGAACTGGACGATCCCACTTGGTCAAATACCTAGCGACAAACTCCTATGTTCCTTTCATTACGGTAGTTCCGAACACGTTCCTGGGTGACAAGGCTAAGGGTTATCTTAGTGATGATATCGATATTGATGAGAGTGACGATAGCGATAGTGATGAGAGTGATGATAGCGATAGTGATGAGAGTGATGATATCGATATCGATATTGATGAGAGTGATGATATCGATATTGATGAGATTGACGATCTTAATCATGACCTTGATACAGAGCTGCTAAAGCTAAATATGACGGATGTGCTAACTTTGTATATGATGCCGAAAATAAACCAATTTGCTATCACCCTTCAATTCGAATTAGCAAAAGCAATGTCTCCTTGCATAATATGGATTCCAAACATTCATGAGCTGTATGTGAATGAGTCGAATTACTTATCCCGCGGTCTATTAGTAAACCATCTCTCCAGGGATTGTGAAAGATGTTCCACTCGAAATATTCTTGTTATTGCTTCGACTCATATTCCCCAAAAAGTGGATCCCGCTCTAATAGCTCCGAATAAATCAAATACATGCATTAAGATACGAAGGTTTCTTATTCCACAACAACAAAAGTACTTTTTCATTCTTTCATCTACTAAAGGATTCCACTTGGAAAAGAAAATATTCCATACTAAAAGATTTGGGTCCATAACCATGGGTTCCAATGCACGAAATCTTGTAGCACTTACCAGTGGGGCCCTATCAATTAGTATTACACAGAAGAAATCAATTATAGACACTAATACAATTAGATCAGCTCTTCATAGACAAACTTGGGCTTTGCGAGCCTCGGTAAGACCTGTTCAGGATCATGGGATCCTTTTCTATCAAACAGGAAGGGCTATTGCACAAAGTGCACTTCTAAGTAATTGCTCTATAAATCATATATCTAGCTATATGAAGAAGGAATCATGTAAGGAAGGGGATTCTTTTTTGTACAAATGGTACTTCGAACTTGGAACGAGCATGAAGAAATTAACGATACTTCTTTATCTTTTGAGTTGTTCCGCCGGATCGGTCGCTCAAGATCTTTGGTCTACACCCGGACCCGATGAAAAAACGTGGATCGCTTCTTATAGATTTGTTGAGAATGATTCTGATCTAGTTCATGGACTGTTAGAAGGCGTTCTGGTGGGATCTTCGCGGCCAGAAAAAGATTGTAGTCAGTTTGATAATACTCGAGTTACATTGCTTCTTCGGCCCGAACCAAGGAATCCGTTCGATATCATACAAAATGGATCTTGTTCTATCGTTGATCAGAGATTTCTATATGAAAAATTCGAATCGGATTTTCAAGAACAAGAACAAGAAGAAGAAGGGGTCCCCCCCTCTCAACAGATAGAGGAGTATTTATTCAAGCCCATAGTTTGGGCTCCTAGAACTAGAATAGGGCGTCCTTATGAAAATCTATTTGATTGTATCGAAAGACCCGATGAATTGGGGTTTCCTTATTGGGACAGGCCGTTTCGGGACAAGCAGATCATTTTTAATAAAGAGGATGATCCTTCAGAGAAGTATTCGGAGTTCTTGCAGAGTGGAACCGTGCAGTACCAGGCACACGATGGATCTTACAAGGAACAAGGGGTTTTTCAAATAAGCCAATTCATTTGTGATCCTGCAGATCCATTATTTTTCCTATTCACAAATCAGCCCTTTGTCTTTGTGTTTTCACGTCGAGAATTCTTTGCAGATGAAGAGATGTCAAAAAGTCTTATTACTTCCCAAACAAAACCTCCTACAGTTCTATATAAAAGCTGGCTCATCCAGAAGACGGAAGAAAAGCACTTCGAGTTGTTGGTTCATCGCCGGAGATGGCTTAGAACCAACAGTTCATTATCTACTGGATCTTTCCGTTCTAATACGCCATCCGAGAGTTCTCAGTATTTATCAAATATGTTCCTCTCTAATGGAACACTATTGGATCAAATGACAAAGCTATTGTTGAGAAAGAAATGGCTTTTCCGGGATGAAATGAAAAATTGGATTCATGTAACTGGAGAAGGATTTCCCATTGCTTAGCTGGAAAGATATGTGGCCATCAAAGAGGGATTAAGTGGAACGGATTATTATGCCTTGAAGAGGACTCGAACCTCCACGCTATATAGCACGAGATTTTGAGTCTCGTGTGTCTACCATTT